CAACAAAAACTTCTCTCATTCATCAGCTACCCCGCGGATCTATTCCAAATTTATGAATCGTCCCATGGATTTTGATATTTCGATTGTATGGCGTGGTGTATACACGTTATGCAAACAGAAGGTATGGTTACTCTACTCTATTTTTTCATGGAATGATTATTCCATTCTTTTTTCTCTTTGGATCATAACCAAATCAAAACTTCTCGAGTTATTAGAATCTGTAGTAAAAAAAGTCCTTGGTTATTTAACTTAGATGAAATAGTAATAGTTCCGCTCATTGGTATACTACAAAAATGGGAATGAAATCAATCTGATTCCAATATCTCATATCTTTCCCAAACAAAAGGGGACAATTTAAGTGGAAAGCCCATATCTATTTAATATCTATTTATTAGAATAAAATTAGTCTGTTTTTATGTTATTTCGTACTGTATAATTCCTTTGCTTTGTTTGTGGGATCATTTTCCCCGAGGGGTAATGAAAAGAATTCTAGAATGGATTGCTAATTATGCCTAGATCTAATATAAATGGAAATTTTATTGATAAGACCTCTTCAATTGTAGCCAATATCTTATTACGAATAATTCCGACAACTTCAGGAGAAAAAAAGGCATTTACCTATTACAGAGATGGTGCGATTTGATTCTTTTTTCTTGTTTTTTTTAGCCCTCACCTCAGTCTTACGAGAAAGAGACGCGGTTCGGTATAGAAAGAACGAAATTCTTGAAATAAACCTACGCTCGGTGAAGGTGAAGTTTGGAGATAGAACAATTCCTTCTATCGTGTATCCTCGATTGATGCAGCCTCAGATGTTTCAATTGTTGATTTGAGTATTGAGCGAAAGGTTACACCTATGGGTTCTGTATTGCGGGTCAATCCTACACTACATTAGTACCAATAGACGGCATAAGGGAAAAAGCACTACACCTAGGAATCAACAACACAAAAACTTTGTTATAAATTCCCCCTTTCCTTATCGGTATCGGGACTAACAAGAATGGTTGGGACAACAAACATCCATCTCGTTTGTACTTTGGATACCCGTATAACCATCAAAGATCGTTGAAGTGACTAATTCCTGGAAATAGAAGGCGTTGAGAACAAAGAAATTGTTGGAGTTACCATTTATATCTAACACTAATATGATTGGTGTTAAGAAAAAACCTCTTGCGGGAAGGCTGGCTAGAGATTTCTTGTAAAAATACTAGTTCCTTTCAGTTCATAATGAGATGAGAATAGTTCAATTTTTATTCTATGGATTATTCCCCTTAGTACTATGCGCAGAAGGGAGGAGCCGTATGAGATGAAAATCTCATGTACGGTTCTGGAACGGAGATTTTTTGAATAGAATGAACGACCGTAACGGATGTTGGCTCAATCCGAAGGAAATTATGCGGAAGCTTTACAGAATTATTATGAAGCTACGCGACCAGAAATTGATCCCTATGATCGAAGTTATATACTCTATAACATAGGCCTTATACACACAAGCAATGGAGAGCATACAAAGGCTTTGGAATATTATTTCCGGGCACTAGAACGAAACCCATTCTTACCACAAGCTTTTAATAATATGGCCGTGATCTGTCATTACGTGCGACTATCTCCACTATAGAAATAAGGAAAAAAAGCAAAGATCAAATTGGCTAGTAAATACTAGAAAAAATAGGCTTTCTACATAATGCATCGTCCAAAGCAACGATTTTTATCAGCTGTAGCAAGGAAAGAGACTTCACGAGAACCAAAATAGGAAGAAAAAAAAAATGAGTGCAGCCTATATACTATATTCTATGGATAAAGGATCAAATTGATAGAGAAAGCACCGTAAAGATCAATTAGCGAGCTATTGAGTCGATACAGTTAAGAACTGCTTACTTATGTCATGATATGGGACAAAAGTTAGGAATCAACTTATGTAATAGAGTCGATCCACTAAGGTATTGAGCAGCGGTGTAGCATCAGATCCCAAAGATAGTAAGTTCTTTTTTCTTATGGAAAAAAGTCTTTTTCAAAGATTCTATATGAATTCCATATATGAAACCGAGATAGTTACCTTTCAGAAAATTCTAACGATATTGTGGGGATACCTATGCTTCATTCTTCTGAAGGTGGGAGAAAAGATCAAACTGATTCTGATTATTGATCAAAATTAGGGTTTGAAACTTATGTAATTAACTTCTTCTGGTTAACCCAAGAAAAAATGGGATAGGTTTATGAGAAATCTAATTCAGTTAGCATAGGGTAGATTAAGATAGGACACAAAAAGAATCGATTTTTGAGCCGTATGAGATAGGAAACTCTCAAGTACGGTTCTAAGGGAAGGAACCACCTATTCCGACCGGGGAGAACAGGCCATTCTACAGGGTGATTCTGAAATTGCGGAAGCTTGGTCCGATCAAGCTGCTGAGTATTGGAAACAAGCTATAGCGCTTACTCCAGGTAATTATATTGAAGCACATAATTGGTTGAAAATCACGAAGCGCTTCGAATAAAACCACTC